TTTTTTGTAATGAGCGTATCCTCTCTTCTCCCCTTGTATTCCACAATATAATATAGAAACGAATCGTTGATCCAAGACCAGGATTTTTGGAGGACTCTACCGACCAGAAAAAAATCTGTAATTCTCAGCAAGGTTGTTTCTTTTTTTCTCCAAATCCAAAAATTCCTCTTATTTTATGTACAGGTTGTCAATTCAGCATTGGGTAAAAAAAGGACAGGGGTGCCCCCTTTCCAGTAAATGGTTCAAACCCTTTATATCGATATGAGTGTTCTATATCGGAATCGGATAAATTGCAACTATTTATTTTGAAAGCATCACTATACTAAACTAATATAGTGGTAGAAAGAATACCAATGTTGCGCCTGGACTTCAAACAATTGAGTTTTAACCATCTTAAGGATCCCACATTATTGGTTGATAGAGAATCAAAGTCGATTTCCCAATGAGTCACGAAATGCTATGGTTCGTACATATGATTTACGAATTAATTCAGAAGTAATTCGCCAGATAGTACACCTTTATTTTCAAGTTCTAAAGAAAAAAAAAAAAGTGCAGCTGGTTGAATCCAGCCTTGTATTGAAATAAACAACTCGCACACACTCCCTTTCCAAAAAAGATCAATACGCCAAGTACTAGACTGAGATTTATTGGATTTGTTGCTAAAATATCGGTATTAAATCCGAAACTCCCGGCGGATGACCAGTGACCCAAGGAAACGAAAGAATCGGTTACATTTTTCATATGATCTCCTCTTATAGATAGTACTACTTGACCAGAGCTTATAGTACTTTGCCCCCCATTTTTTTTTGTTTATTTGATTTTTTTATTGACTTATTTCGATTTCATTTATCAGTATTCAATATAGAATATAGGAATTCTGGAAATTCCTATTTCTTTCTTATTTCAATTCAAGTTCCCAACCCAATAAGAAAATACTGAATTTGCTTAGTATTAGGTCCCAGGCCTTATGTCCATTGCGAAATGCCTCATTTGTAGCAGCACTTCCTAAAAACAAAAAAAGGAGTTTCCTTTGGACTAAGAAGGGGAGAAGGCAAGTGAATCCGCTAATTGAATTCCTCATCCTCAAATAAGTCCTTCCCGGAGTATTGTCTCAACGAATAATTGAAAGGTATGAATTGTAGGAGTTCAATTTTGATAAAATTCGAAAAAGCAAGCGACAAGACCCAAGACTGAGATAAAAAAAAAAGAAAAGAATTTCCCATTTCTATTTCGAGGATGAAACTAAACAAAAGGATTTGCAAATAAAAGTGCTAATGCCACGACCAGTCCATAAATTGTTAAAGCTTCCATAAAAGCCAGGCTGAGCAATAAAGTACCTCGTATTTTACCCTCTGCTTCGGGTTGTCTCGCGATACCTTCGACGGCTTGTCCCGCAGCAGTACCTTGACCAACTCCAGGTCCAATAGAAGCCAGCCCTACGGCCAATCCAGCAGCAATAACGGAAGCGGCAGCAATCAGTGGATTCATGGTAAGTTCCTTGCAAAAAAGAAAGAAATGGTTAATGATACAATAAACCATTGAATTATGACTTATTCTTCCTTCCACTCCTAAAGTAAGATCGAGCCGGTCGAAATAACTAAGACCTATGAGTGAAAATTCAAGTAATGAGAATATGGAATCGTCAGAACAACTTGGATATCTCATTTTTCATTCCTATCCGTGGAGTTTTTTTATCAATTCATAGGGTTCTGGGTCTTCCATTTCTTTATTCCGAAAGCCCTCTTTCATTTCTTCATCCTTTCTCTTTGATTCGATATGCCTGCTTTCGTCTGTTTATTCATTCGGCCCAAACGAAAAAGAGGGACTTTCTATTCTATTGGAATCCCCATCGAAATTCATGGTATGGTGTGGGGAAGGACAAAAGAGATATAGGTCGTTCATATAGATAACTAGTCACTATCTACTATCCCATATACACGTGTTTCTTCCATAACGTAAACCAAAGATTTCGATCTTCTATTCCACGGGTCACGAGATTTTATCCTTTTTCTAAAGATAGATAAGAGTTGGTTTATAGCCATTCCATATACTTAGTTCGACCCCCTAACCTATTTTTATGAAGTTCATATTCGTTTACTTTTCTTTATCATTATCCCGCATGACTACAAAGAGAAAAGAGACAAATTCATTTGTATGAATCATTCCCTAGAATAGAAAGATTTGATATCTAATTGCACGCAATTCATTTGAATTTTGACCAATCGTTGAAACTCAAAGGAAGTGGGACTGTAAAACCGCGTTTTTTGTTTAATAGAATAGCATGCCGGGACTAGATAAGATAAGATAAGACTTCTTAATACAAAATACAAATAATAAATCGTCATAGTGTGATTGACTGAACAAATCAAAATAGAATATTCATTGGAAGGGATATGACATAAATCGGTCAAAAAAAAGGGAATCCTAGGAAAAAACTCTTTGAGATCCCTTTCCCTTTTTTACTATTTTTACTATATCAATAATAATAAATAATCTTTTTGCCTTTTTTGACTACTATTCTAGATCGTATATACTCTATTCTATTTGTATATATTATCCGTACATTGCATTGCGATAACGTAAAAAAAAAAAGCAAAGCTAGTCAATGATGACCCTCCATGGATTCTCCTATATAAGCCGCGGCTAAAGTTGCAAAAATAAGAGCTTGAATACCACTTGTAAATAATCCAAGGAACATGACAGGTATAGGAACCACTGAAGGTACTAAAGAAACAAGAACAACAACTACCAATTCATCGGCCAATATATTCCCAAAAAGTCGAAAACTCAGCGATAAGGGTTTTGTGAAATCTTCTAGGATGTTAATAGGTAAAAGGATTGGAGTGGGTTGAATGTATTTAGCAAAATAACCCAATCCCTTTTTTGTAAGACCCGCATAGAAGTATGCCACTGACGTAGGTAAAGCTAAAGCAACCGTAGTATTTATATCATTGGTGGGCGCGGCTAACTCCCCATGAGGTAATTGTATGATTTTCCAAGGTAAAAGAGCCCCCGACCAGTTAGAAACAAAAATAAATAAGAACATAGTTCCAATAAAGGGAACCCAAGGACCATATTCTTCTCCAATTTGGGTTTTACTCAAGTCTCGAACGAATTCAAGGACATATTCGAAGAAATTCTGACCGTCGGTAGGAATGGTTTGCGGATTTCGAACGGCTATAGTGGCGGAACTTAGTAAGATAGCCATTACGAACCAAGAAGTGATAAGTACTTGGGCATGTACTTGGAAACCCCCTATTTGCCAATAAAAATGCTGGCCTACTTCGACACCGGATATATCATATAGCCCTTTTAGTGTGTTGACGGAAGATGGTAGAAGATTCATATTGACCTCTTACAGAAATAGAACTTAAAAAGCCATTATTTTGATTCAACCATCTCTTTCTCGACTCACCCACTTATATATTTCGGATACCCAGTAATTACAGACTATTCCCGGCGCTTTTTTTCTCTTTTGTTATATTCAGAAATTGTAACCAATTCGATAAATCCATGGAGTTCCTGAAGTAATTGACTTATCTTATTATTAATCAACAATTTCTTATATAGCTAGAACGGCCCTCACAAATTGCAGATATGAGTTTTTTAAGAATGAATCGGATTGACGCCCTAGCGTCATCATTGGCGGGAATCGAAAGATCTGCGAGATCCGGGTCACAATTTGTATCGATTAAACAAATTGTTGGAATTCCCAAAGTGATACATTCTCGAAGAGCGGTATATTCTTCGTGCTGATCAAGGATAATTACAATATCAGGCACCCCCGTCATATATTTGATGCCACCCAGATATCTTTGCAAGTGAGATAATTGTCTCTTCAACATTGCTGCATCTCTTTTAGGAAGACGGTTGAATCTTCCCCTCTTTTGTTCCGCTCTCAGGTCCCTGAACTTTTGAAGTCTCGTTTTCGTAGTGGACCAATTCGTTGACATACCACCGAGCCATTTTTTATTAACATAATGACATCGCGCCCTTATTGCAGCCGATGCTACTAAATCAGTTGCTATGATTTTGGTACCAACTAGTAAGAATTGTTTTCTCCTACTTGATGCATCAAAAAGTAAATCACAAGCTTCTGATAAAAAACGAGCAGTTCTCGTAAGATTGGTAATATGCCTACCCTTACGTTTTGTCAATATGTAAGGTGCCATTCTAGGATTCCATTTCTTAGTACCATGACCAAAATGCACTCCTGCTTTGATCATCTCTTCTAATTGGATGTTCCAATATCTTCTTGTCATTTCTCCCCACACTTTCTCTTTTTGTTTAAGAGACGAGGTACCCTGAAATAAAAAATTGTTCCGAAGGAACCTTCTACCGGAGATTTAACATGGATACACGGTCCGAGCGATGACTTCCTTTCTATTCCTTAGTTCTTTTTTATAAGAAGAGTAGGTAGTGAAAGTGAAATGAAAAGGATGAATCCCTTCTTAGGAATCAATAAATTCTGTCAATTATTGTTCTGATATATCTATCTCATGAAAATTATTTGGAATTGGAATACAAGAAGAAAAAAAATCTTTGTGGTAGAACAAAATATCTCTCATACCCCCTTCGAATAGATTCTTAGTTTTCGTTTCCAACGAAATGTCGCCGTGTTGGCTGGAAGGGTGCACTAATCCTTTGAATCCGGTACCAACCGGTATCATACCCCCCAGAACAACATTTTCTTTCAGACCCTTCAACCAATCGATACGACCTCGTAGAGCCGCCTTTGCTAAAACTCGAGCAGTTTCTTGAAAACTCGCTTCGGATATGAAACTTTGAGTATTCAGAGACGCCCTCGTTATTCCCAAAAAGACGGCTCGATAACAGGCCGCTTCTTCCAACGCACGCCCTGTTCGTTCCGCACGCAACAACCCAATTAGCTCGCCAGGTGAAAAAACATTAGACATTCCCTCTTCTGAAACCAACACTTTTGATGTTATTTGACGTACAATAATTTCTATATGCCTATTATGGATCTGCACTCCCTGGGATCGATAAACCCTTTGAATCTTATTAACCAAAGAAATCCGACTTTGCGATATGGTTAGCTCAGCGCCAATCAAGAATCCCCAAGGAATCCCAAGAATTCTTGTTATAGATTCGTTCCAACCCTCAACCCTCTTTTCTAAGTTCATTGATATTGAATCAACCGAACGCGCTTCTAAGACTTGTTCTACTTTTGGAAGACCCTGCGTTATATCACTAGATCTTGATTTTTCATATAGAAATGTAAGTAAAGGATCTCCTCCGTACATTATTTCTCCATAATGACCATGAACGGTTGCTCCCGGAATAGCCAAATAGGGCTTAGCAGATCTTATTACTAAAAAGTCAACATGAATAATCAGAACCTGGCCAGATTTTAGAGGCGTCCCATATTGAGATATAGATAGATTTTCACAAAAAAACTGTCCAAGGCTAATTATTGTTGATCTTTCGTCACAATAATCGTGATGGAGACAATACCAATTCGAATTGAATGGATTCCAAATCCTGTTACTGCATGGATCAGGATTATAAATTCTCCCATTTTCATCCATTAAAAAATATTGAAGTATTTGAAAATCCGCTTTTAGATTGTCAAGTAGCAAATATTTATTTATCAAGATCTGATTATGAGTTATTAAATAGTAAAATGAATAAAAATTCGCAATTTTAGGGACAACCCCTAAGGGACCAAATGAATTCCTAATTGGAAGTACGGAATCCCCTTTATTTGTATTTGATTTTTTTGTTAGATTCTTATATTTGAAATCGTCGAATGGGCCTATTCGAAAACAATTAGATGATGACAAAATTATCAAAGATTTACATTCCTTATTTCGATTCAACAACGTACGAATAGTTCCTTGCTGTTGGGTAAGCAATTGTTGAATCCTTGCCTTGGAATAAAAAGGATTGGTGCGATCTGCTCCATTAACCAGGATCAACTCGGACTCTGCCGGAGCATTCCTTTTTCTGGTATACGAAATAGGGGATTTCACTAAGTCCATTCTGATGAAATCTTGAATCAGATCATTTACCCTTATTTCAACAAAGGAAGCATGAATCTCCTCCATAGAAGAACCCTTTTTTTCTTGGCACCAATTCAATACTAAACAAGTTCGAACTAATTGAATATTTGTATGAGAAATTCCTCGAATTGGTTTGCCATTTCCACAAAGGATATAATTGACAACTCGAAGTTGCACATTATCCCTTTCCTGCAACGGATCCTGAGGGAAAAGCGTTGCGAAATTTATCCCATCCGCGATTTCATACCTAACTACGGGTCGAACTAAAACAAAATACCTTTTCTTAGCAGGGGCAATCCGTTCGACATAGCTCCAATTTTTCACTTTTTTTGATTCCTTTGAATTTTTTTTTTCCCTTCCGGGTGGTATCAAGATACCGCTCTGCCAGGAGATCTTATCTGTCTCTCCGGGAAAATAAATATCTCCAGAAAATATTTTCAGTTCAATCTTTTTTGTTTTTTTCTCTACTTGGACCAATCCGCCTACTCGGCTTCTTGTTTTGAAAGTGATTTCTGTATCTACCCCAATAATACTATTATTTCGTACCATTACGGAAGACGATCCGGGTAAAATATGCACTTCCTCGGGAATGCAAAAAATTTGATCTATTTTCGTTTGGTATTTTGGCATTCTTCGATACTCAATCAAATCTTCTTTCTTTACGCTCGAACGCGCCTCGATAGTCCCATATTTAGTAATTCCCGAACTCTTTCTTCTGTATCGGGGATCGTCGAAATAAGCAAGAATACTATTTCTATGGAAAATCCCATTTATAGGTATTTCAATCGAGAGACCCGAGGGGGTTATTAGTTCTTTTTCTTGTCCTTGATTATATTGGAATGGAATGATGAATCGATTTCTTCTCCTCTTTGACAAGAAAAAGAAATCAGAATTCCCGTGGAGAATGGCAGTATATGTGAGATTACAAGGACCGTTGGGTATGATTCGACCAGGTCCTAAATAATCAAGAATCCTCTCCCCGTGTTTACCAAAGGGCTCTGAACTCAAAAATGTGTTATATCTTGCTTGATCATTAGGAACTAATAGATTAGAATTAGAAATGGATTTTCCTTCAGCAGAAAGAGAATGAACATTCATTTGATCCTGATCCTTGTGGAGTGAAACAGAGAGCATACTGGATCTGTACGGAACCCCCGATACTATCCATAAATGACTTGTTTTTGGTAAGAGATGAACATTACCATATGTATAGTCGGGTGCATGGTACACCGCGGTACTCCAATGCATTTCTCCCTCTGAGTCAGAATAAATATGTTTTCGAACCCTATCTTTCAAATTCAAGGTGGATGTTCCCGCGCGAATCTCCGCAATCACTTGTTCTGATTCTACATATTGATCATTTTGAACTAAAAGAAAACTTTTTGGTGGAATAGTCACATTATGTAGAATATCTTGATCCTCAATAGTTACATATAGGGCTATATAACATAGAAAAGCAGGATGACCATGACATGTA